AGAGTTACCGAAATGAAATATAGTATTTCATAGTATTTGTATTTCATTTCAAATAGTAAAGACTCCCATTTTTACGTTGGGATTTGGAATACTCGAAGGATCGATTCTTTTTTTTCGCCTTATCCCCTACCTTTCCGAATGAAACCAGAGGAATTCTTTTATCTTTATATTCTTTATTTATATTTATAATATATGCGCGGACCTATACGGGATGTACTCAGTAAAAAAAATGCGGATATGGTCGAATGGTAAAATTTCTCTTTGCCAAGGAGAAGACGCGGGTTCAATTCCCGTCGTTCGCCCATCCTATTTCATTAGGTGCCTAATCAAAATAGATAAAGTAATCCTTAAATATAAAATTACAGCGATGTATTTTAAATATTTTATAATGATTGGATTACTAAATGCCTCTTTGAAAGATTTAATAATCTCTAAATAAAAAATTCTTAAAATTATAGCGATGTATTTGACAGAATCGATAAGGATTCTGATTTTATCCCTAAATGCATCCTTTAAATAGGGCGTAATTGTTCGGATTGCATTCATCAATACATCGAATAAATATTTCATAATGATTTGTATTTGATTCATGGAATGGAGTCCTCCTATTTTTTTATTATACTTTATTATAATTATACTTTATTATATTACAAGCATACGATTCATGGGGAGATAAAGAAATAAATAAAACGTTAATGTAACGCGCGTGTAACCCCTCCAAGGAACAGCAATAAATTACATAACATAATAATTACATAACATAATAATTATTATATACTTTTTTATACTTTTTAAAAATTATACTTTATTATACTTATACGATGATTTATTATTATACTTTATTATTATACTTTATTATACGATGATTTATTATTATACTTTATTATACTTTATTATATTATATATTATACGATGATTTATTATTATACTTTATTATTTTATATTTAGTATACATCCCACTAGATAGATATCATATTCATGGAATGCGATTCACTTTCAAGATGCCTTGATGGTGAAATGGTAGACACGCGAGACTCAAAATCTCGTGCTAAAGAGCGTGGAGGTTCGAGTCCTCTTCAAGGCATAATATCGAGAATGCTCCTTGAATGAGCAATTCAATAAGAGATCTCGGATCGAATCGATATTGATATACCGAGTATCTGTTGATACGAAGTATTCCGGCGATCCCCACGATCCGAGTCCGGGCTGTTGGAATTGGAATAAGTTCGGCAGCAGATCACGAAGTCTTGGCGATCTTCTCTATCTAATGAATGGGGAGTGGGGAGTCCGCTTTGAAATCGTCCGCCCTGCACCCACCCCCCGAGTATATACTTCAACAGGAATCACACAGGGGTAGATTGATACAATAGAAACCTCTGGGAAAATGCCCGCCCGGTCAATTCTGTTCCACTTAATCCCTCTTTCCTAGCCACATATCTTTCCGGCTAAGGAATGGGAAATCTTTCTCCTGTTACATGAATCAAATGTTTCATTTCATCCGGGAAAAGCCATCTCTTTCTCAACAATGTCTTTGTCATTTGATCCAATAACGTTCCGTTAGATAGGAACAGATTTGATAAATACTGATAACTCTCGGATAGAGTATTAGAACGGAAAGATCCACTAGATAATGAACTATTGGTTCTAAGCCATCTCCGGCGATGCATCAACAATTCGAAGTGCTTTTCGTGCTGCATATTCTTGATCAACCAGCGATCATATATAGCTTTAGGAGCATCTTCGGGAACAAGAAGCCATAGCCCTTTTAACCTCCCTTGATCTGCAAAGAATTCTCCACGTGAAAACACAGAGTCAAAGGGCTGCTCTTTGAATAGGAAAAAGAGTGGATCTACAGGGTCCCAAATGAATTGGCTTATTTGAAAAAAGCCCTGTTCTTTGGAAGATCTATCTCGTGTCGGGTACTGCATGGTTCCACTCTGCAAGAACTCCGAATCATTCTCTTCAAGCTCATCCTCTTCAAGCTCATCCTCTTCAAGCTCATCCTCTTCAAGCTCATCCTCTTCAAGCTCATCCTCTTCAAGCCCATCCTCTTCAAGCCCATCCTCTTCAAGCTCATCCTCTTCATGATAAATGCTCCGCTTGCCCCTGGCCCACCAATAGGGAAATCCCAATTCATTGGTCCTTTCGATACAATCAAATAGATTGACACAAGGGTGCCATATTCTAGGAGCCCAAACTATGTGATTGAATAAATCCGCCTCTAGCTGTTGCCGGTCGAAGACCGCTCCTCCTTCCCCTTCCACTTCTCCAAACTCCGATTCGTATTTTTCAGATCGAAATTCCTGATCAACGATAGAACAAGATCCATTTTGCATCATAGCTAAGGGATTCCTTAGTTCGGACCGAAGAAGCAATGTCACTCGATCATTATCAAACTGACTGCAATCTTTTTCTGTCCGTGAGGATCCCACCAGAACGCTTTCTAGTAGTTCTAACAGGCCATGAACTAGATCAGAATCATTCTCACCGAATCCATAAG